TATCTAGATCTATGTCTTCTCCGTTCTTTTATTACCCTCCTGTCGTGTTGTCAATTGACAGTATGACTTCGGGGTCAATATAATTTGACCGAGCAAATCCTATTTTGGTAAACCATCTTGAATCTACTGCAGAGTGAAGGATCATGAATCCAACGCATAACCCTTTGTGAATGAGAGAGATAAAGATGAGAAAGACCAATGAAATAAAGTTTCAAGGTTATATAGTTTAATGGTAAAGTTTGATTTGATTACCATTAACTAACCCCCAGAATACTTAAGGAGTTTTTCCGTTTGATTTATATACTATGGATCTACTAAAGACGGATCTTGACCTGAGTTATATTAAGTTAAAGTTAATAAGGTAGCCCTACTAGGTCTTAATTACCTATTATGTTTTTCCTATTCTATTTTTATATTATCTCAATTTTCTTATTACCTATGGTATTTGTCTTATTACCCATATTCTAGTGCTTTTTGATTTGGCCGGCCCTCGGGACCTTTTATTTCTAGTTGATTTATGAAGGCGGCCGTAGGCCCCTATGGTCCAGTGGTTACGACCTCTCTCTTTCACGGAGAAAACGAGGGTTCAAGTCCCTCTGGGGGTGTACCAAGACTCAAGACTATAGGAGTGGTATTTTCTATCAAATGATCCGTAGCCGTATTTCTCAAGTCTGCCTGGTAGACGAAAGGAAGTTTATTATGGAACGTCTAAAAAATTTAGGCGTTGGGTCGATGCCCGAGTGGTTAATGGGGGCGGACTGTAAATTCGTTGACAATATGTCTACGCTGGTTCAAATCCAGCTCGGCCCAACAATTTGCCAATCTACTATCAGACGGTAGAACTCTCTTGTTCTTAAGAAATACCTTACCGGATACAAGATAAAAAAAAGAATTCAAATTTTCTGCTAGATCTCTTCTTATTTCCCTGGGATTGTAGTTCAATAGGCTAGAGCACCGCCCTGTCAAGGCGGACGTTGCGGGTTCGAGCCCCGTCAGTCCCGACGGATCCAATAAGTACATCAACTCGTCTCTCCATTTTCTGTGAAAGAGGGGACAGAGAGCATCATTGAATCCCGAAGAGGTTTCCTCTCTTTTTTTTTCAGGATTCTGTCAAAGAAAGAATAAACCCTAAACTAAAATTAAAAAAACTAAAATAGTGAAGTTGATAGAATATTCAATCTTTTATCCCGCGCCTCATCTTTCTCATACTTCTTTGTCTTCCAAAGAAATTTGGATCATTAAATTTTACAACCAAATTCCTCTCTTTTTGAGTTTTTAATGGAAACGGATGGGTGGTTAGATGATACTTCGTTTGACTACATACAAAAAAAAGAACAGAAAAGAAGGATAAAAAAGGAATTTTTGCTCGGTCCGGGAATCCAAGATTGGATTCGGTATGGATAAAGGATCTTCGTATGTTATACTATTCAATTCTCGACGACGAATTAATTTAATAGCTCAGATATTGTTATTCATGATATGATATTGATCCGATTCAAGATCATCGATAGGTAATGCATTCATTGAATTGACAGGTGAAAGATTTATCATCTCTATGGGATTAAATCCCGAGTTATTGTGAAATAAAAAAACGATGAGATTATGGAAGTAAATATTCTTGCATTTATTGCTACTGCACTGTTCATTTTAGTTCCTACTGCCTTTCTACTTATAATTTACGTAAAAACAGTCAGCCAAAACGATTAATTACTTTGAATGAAACTTTACTTCTGAATTCTTATCCATATTTGAAGAAATCAAAAGTAAAGTATTCTATTAAATGAAATCAACGGGCTATAATCGGCGGTATTCTATGAGATCCGAGAGTATGGTAAGAAAGAAATTTTTTTCTTATCATACTCTCTATTAGTGTTATAGTAATGTATAAAATAAAATTGTACTTGACTTTCTAATAAAGTTGGTATACTATATTAGCTTCTATCTTCAATCTATGTAGTTATTAATCCAAAAATATATGGAATTGACGTACGACCCGATTCTATTTCTTTGATACATCTATTTATTCCGATGAATCTGAAAAAATCGTTTTACTGTTATAGAATACATTTCTCCACTAGAATCCAAGGGAATTTTGAAATGAGGATCTTTTTTTTTATTGAAATAATTTTCAATTTAAATAAAAAAAGCGTTGCAGAACGATCTATAAAACAATTGATACTGTTAACTAAATTAGGAGTGGTTCTAAAGTCCACTTCTTCCCCATACTACGAGTGAAAGGGAAAATGTAAAGACTACCATTAAAGCAGCCCAAGCGAGACTTACTATATCCATGTGAATTATATCCCTTTTCTCTATGATAGAATTATTCCATTATTGCTCACTAATAATAGTAGAATGAATGGTCCAGAGTCAAAAAGGGATTCTGGCCGAACACTATTGATGAACCAGTCAAATAAATCCATTTCAAAAATTCCTATATGATTTCTAATCGGGAAAGACTAAATACAAGTAAAATATACAATGACACTATAAGGGAATGTTACTAATGGAATGGAACATCTATTCTATCTAGTAATAAAAAAAGAGACCCATTCCTTTTTCTTGCCCTTCAAAGTAAAAAAAAAATCTATTACAGACTTTTATTTCCTATTTGATCTAATTCGTACCCTTTCCCAATTGTCTCTCTGAAGGAGTTGGGAGATAAGTATATTATACTCTTAACGACGGGTCTAAAAAAAAAATTTTTTGCACTTTTTTTTTCTAAACTATAAAAAAAATCCATCCAATATAATCTTTCTTTGAATTTTAGATTCAAGTATTTTCAAGTTTTTACAAAATCCCCAGAACAGAATAAGAGATTTAGATTCATTTGTTGATGAGGCGGCACCCGGATTTGAACTGGGGAAAAAGGATTTGCAGTCCCCCGCCTTACCACTCGGCCATGCCGCCAAAAGGATACACAATAGGAAAAAATTTTGCTTTTTCGGTTGGATTACTAAACTTTAGTTTATTGTACTTGCATCTTGCATTCCTTTTTTAATCCTTTTTCTAAATCGAAATTTCGAATTTATGTATAAAAATTTTATCGTTTCTTATTGTATTTAATAATTAATGTATTTGATCTACCTCCTCTGTCTATTTTCGTTTAAAAAACGATTTATGACAAAAGGGAACCATTAACTATTCGTTGACTGAGAATTCGTGACTTATTCTTGGATTTGAATCTAAAATTGGGTTTCCCTAATGACATAAGAAAATCCAAATGGATACATACTTAATTGATTCTTTTAAATCAAAAATCCTTCTCAATTTCTGGATTCTATTATAACAAAAATTATAAGTATATGTAAACCCCAGAAGGGAAATTTTTACACAGATACCAAATTGGGTATTTAGAGTATGTTGCCTATAAACAAAAAAACAGGATTTCATTGGAACAAAAAAAGGCCCGGCTGGGTATTGACCGGGCCAGGCCCAAAAGGCACTTCGAACAAAATAAAAGCAAGAAGGTCTTCTTTATTTATCTTTCTATTCTATTTGGATCTTTCGAGCATCTAAATGGAATTGCTAATTCTATAATAATGATAAAGAATGTAAAAGAAATACTTTATTTAATCCTTACTTGATGTGTAATGTAACATAGTAATTATCTTTTTCAATTGGGAGAGATGGCTGAGTGGACGAAAGCGGCGGATTGCTAATCCGTTGTACGAGTTATTCGTACCGAGGGTTCGAATCCCTCTCTTTCCGTTTCCGTTGACGACTTTCTATTTTTTTTCTTTCAATTTTTGCAAACCCTTTTTTATTTTTTTTTCCTAATTAAATTAAATATGTGGAATAGCGAAAATAAATAAAATATTATTAATTAATAAAATTGTAAAATCAAACAAGAAAAATTCAATTTTTATTTTATTCTTCACGTCCAGGATTACGTCCTGGATCATTGGATAGGAATCCAAAAATGAAGAGAGAAACAAAGAATATTACTACTGTGTAAACGAAAAGTTTGAGAGTAAGCATTACACAACCTCCAAGATCATTTTTTGAAAAAGAAAAACGAGAAAAGATAATAGATCCTCCACTTTTATATCACATATCTTATTTTGACACCAAGAAATGAATTATAGAAATAGAAAAGAATGTTCAGAAATTCAAATCAAATGAAGTTGAAATTTGTAATAAGAGTCTTTAATTTAATTACCACAATCACTTTCATACCCACAATTAGATATTCTAAGGGACCCTAAGCTCATAAGGTATTTCCCCGAAAAAGGATTAAAATGGGGAAAGGAAATAGGGCGAGCCGGATTTATCGCGACTATCCGAAAGTTTGAATCGAAGTTTCATACTGTCAGACTTATTTGATCTTATCAATTGTTATAATTTTTCTCGAATAAATCATGAATTTTCTAGGATAGTATTAAAGCTCTTATCGAAAACTTACAGCAGCTTGCCAAACAAAGGCTAAAAGAAAAAAGAACAGGGGTATAACTGGCATGACATCTACGATTGGATTCAAAAAAGCATAGGCTTCGGGCAATTTGGCGAAGAAAAGACTAGTCGGATAAAGGGCAGAATTAAGACAGATCAAACTAAAAATATTAAGCATAACAGACTTTTTTTTTCGTCGAAATAATTGCATTTTGATTGAGTTAAGGAAAAATGAAGAAAGTAAGGTAAACAAAAAAATCCTTCTTTTTTTCTGCTCAATCAAAAATCCTCCAATTCTCAAAGGAGAATAGAAGAAATCATACTTTCATACAATATCTTAATTGAATTATATGTAATGATCAATAAATTCAGTTGAATTCTAGATATACACATGCCAAAAACCTAGCATGAATCTATAATAGATTCTATAAAGATAACGAAAAAAGAGTTTCTCTAGATAGTTGCACTGGAATTGACGAAGACTTAATACCAATATTATTCTTTATTAGTATTAGTGTCCAATAAAAATAGAAATGGGGCGTAGCCAAGCGGTAAGGCAACGGGTTTTGGTCCCGCTATTCGGAGGTTCGAATCCTTCCGTCCCAGAGCGTATCCATTGTATCCTAATATTTGTTTTTTGTTCAAGGAGGTTCTGTTTCAAGGTCTAATATTGCATAGAATATTAAATATTATATTATTCCTCCTTCTTTTTTGATTTTGAATGATTCTTTGCGGAAGCATATCTGAGTTTTTCACAAACTGAACTAAATCGAGTTAAATGATATACAAAAGTAACTGAACCCCTTTGTGACCCAGATAAAGCTAAGATGGGCCGTAGATCATAGTTGTAGAAAGATTACTTAACCTCATCAGGTAAAAAAAAAATGAAATGAAAATACATATAAAAGAGGAAGCGCATAACGTATAGGTATGTATTCTTATCCTGCAAAAAAGCTGGGGTCTTGCTAATATTTCTTCAGAAAAATCTTTATTATCTATTTTCTTATCTATTATCTATGTAGATAAGAAAAAATATAAATTACTTTGTCTCTGTACCGACTGAACCAATGACTATTCATGATTCCATAATTGAATCAATTCCGTACTGGTTCCAAATTAGAGGAATGTTATGGTAAAACTTCGTTTAAAACGATGCGGTAGAAAGCAACGTGCGACTTGAAGGACACGATCCGGTGTGGATTCTTTTTCTTATATCCACCATTTTATATAGGAATGAAGGTGCTCTTGGCTCGACGTCATTTGTTCTATTCTACTAGAGCCCTTCTTTTTTTTATTGGGTTGTAATGTAAATAGTTCATGATGGAGCTCGAGTAGAAAATTGATTAATTTCTCAGGGGCAACGATCTAGGGTTAATGCCAATTCATAAATTGGAACAACTTCGTAAGTATATCTTCGATATAGAAATCGAAAGGATCCGATTCGAGCAATTTTTCAATTCAAAAAATTTGTTGGAACGGCTAAAACTTTTTCGATACGCAGTGTATCGCACACGAATCAACCGTCGGTATGATTCTTTGATAGAAAGAAATCACAAAAGGGGTATGTTGCTACCATTTTGAAAGGATTAAGAAGCACCGAAGTAATGTCTAAACCCAATGATTTAAAACAAAGATAAAGGATCCCAGAACAAGGAAACACCACTTCAATTGTCTCACGGATCCGAATAACGAATCAAAATAGATTTTAAACGAGACAAAAAGGGTGGGTTAAAGACCACTCAAAAAAAATATTAAATTAAAGATTTTTCTTTAAGATTTTTGAGATATTATTGAACTTGAGTTATGAGTACAAATGATTTTTTCTTCTTCAGGAAGTAAGCTAAATAAAAATGAGTGAAATTGAAATTATAGAATTTATTAAGTTATTGTACGGATTCCTTTCCTATTTATTCTAATCAAATTTTATCCATAGATAAAACTTTGAATCATTTTTTCTCGAGCCGTACGAGGAGAAAACTTCCTATACGGTTCTAGGGGGGGGGTTCTTTTTCATCTACATCTATCCCGATGAGCCGTCTATCGAATCGTTGCAATTGATGTTCGATCTCGAAGAGAAGGAAGAGATCTTCGGAAAGTGGGTTTTTATGATCCGATCAAGAATCAAACTTATTTAAACGTTCCCGCTATTCTCTATTTCCTTGAAAAAGGCGCTCAGCCTACAGGAACTGTTCAGGATATTTTAAAAAAGGCAGAGGTTTTTAAGTAACTTTGCGCTAATCAAACAAAATTAAATTAAGGAAATAAAAAAAGGGTAGGATAGTGATTTCTATATCATTTTGGATATCTTTTCTATACTATGTTTTTTTATTTCCTTTCTTGGTCTATTCGTATCTATTCTATTTATCATTGCTTTTATAGAATCCTTTTCTATAGAATATTTTTCTAAGGAAACCGTATTTGATTGATCCTCAAAAAATAGAAAATTATGGCATTACCTGTAATCGGGTGATTTTCATTTGAACTCTAATACCAAGTAATAATAATAATAAACAAGGAATAGAAGTTCTTTATTCTATATGGATTCCATTTTTTTATATTATTCTCCATTTAATCTAAAAACTAAAAATTTAGTATATAAAAATATAGATATATGCAGTGCCAATCCAACATAAGTCCTTTTTTTACTAATATTCAATATTCAATTCAATTTAAGTTTTTTTATTTTTTCATCGTATTCTTTTCTTTACCTTTATGTTGACAACGCTGTATCGAACAAATATAATTCATCGTGATAAGCAGATCTATTTATTTCCGTCCCATAGGTTTTCTTTTTTATTTTTACTGTTGATTCAAATGATGGGTTCGTTGGATTAGCTTTGATACCCGTATTTTTGATTGGATAACATAGAAATAGGGGATGTTCTAGCATTTTTACATTTATTTATTTTTTTGGTCGGGCAAATTTTTATTTTTTTCATCTGATTCTGATTTAGTCTTTTTTATGTTCCAAATAGAGTAGAAAATTTAATAGAGTAGAAATTTTTTTTAGATTTTTTATTTCGTAGAGTAATGCTTTAATTTAATAATTTTGTTTTATTCTGATTGTATCTACATACCCTTTTATATTTGGGTTGCTAACTCAATGGT